ATTCCTTTACTTTTATCGGTATTGGCCTTATTTTAGTCCCTTCACTTGATTGATACCTGTATACCTATTCGACATAGATTCAAGCTATTTTCTCGAATTATGTATTCTACTTGTATAAATTATTAGTATTCGAGAAAAAATTCTCTAACTTCTTGATCCCTCTTCCCGGATTTCTCCTTTATTAATCTCCTAGTTTAGTGGGAGATAGAGATAGTCATATCTTAATACTGAATGTGAATGAATCAATGAATGAAAGTGAAAGAAATTGAATTGAATCCCCCTTTCTTTTTCTTTTCTAATCTCCTAGTTTAGTGGGAGATAGAGATAGTCATATCTTAATACTGAATGTGAATGAATCAATGAATGAAAGTGAAAGAAATTGAATTGAATCCCCCTTTCTTTTTCTTTTCTAACAGACAAATCATTTCTGTAAAAAGTTCTATCTTTCGTACTATTTCGATTTTTTTTAGTTTTATTATTTTAATCTAATTGAATAGAGTACTCTATCGATATATTGAATAGATCCAGCGAATCGAAATAGAATGAATGGCGATTAGAATGAATAATTCATGACTAACGACTCAAATCATTTGATTAAATCATCAAAAAGAGACCTTGGGTCTAATCATACCATTCCAGTATCATTATATTGACAATTTCAAAAAACTGATCATAGTATAATGGCGGTCGGGTAAGTATGCCCCCATCGTCTAGTGGTTCAGGACATCTCTCTTTCAAGGAGGCAGCGGGGATTCGACTTCCCCTGGGGGTAGGGTACTACGAAAGGAAGTTGATCATGGATTACCAATAAAATAAGCCTAAAATTGATTCTTCCTGGGTCGATGCCCGAGTGGTTAATGGGGACGGACTGTAAATTCGTTGGCAATATGTCTACGCTGGTTCAAATCCAGCTCGGCCCAATAATTTGCCAATCTACCAGAAGATTGTAGAAACCCTTGTCCTTCGTAAATACCTGATACAGAGAAATCAAAAAGAATCAAATTTTCTGCTATATCCCCTCTTTCCCTGGGATTGTAGTTCAATTGGTCAGAGCACCGCCCTGTCAAGGCGGAAGCTGCGGGTTCGAGCCCCGTCAGTCCCGACGGATCTAATAAATCCATTAATTCAACTCCTTCTTTTCTGTGAAAGGTCGGACAGGGGGCAGGATTTCATTCCCAAAGGATATCTTTTTTTCTTTCCTATTTCTCATCAAACAAATAAATGCCATTTTTCATTACATCAACTAGTATTGATTGATAGGAGAAAGGTATATATGGATTAGTACAAATGTTAGTAGCATTATATTCAGGATTCCAGGAGATACTGGGTCGGGTTTTTGATTGCTCCCAATCCATGGAATGGCATATCGGATAGAGTACCCTATGTTTCCCGGGAACACATACACTACAAAAATGGAATTCATTTCTTGTACGACCCAAAATTGATTAATTTCATCTAATTCTCTCGACGAAATCCTTTTCCAGATTAAACGATCTTTATGGCTCTCACTTAGCGAGGGAATAAATTGAGTGAGTGAATTAATAAATTTTTACTTTTTCATAGTTTTTTTAGGAGAGTCCCATTGAAAACGCTAAATTGATGGAGTATTTGATCTTTTATACCGGGATTCTTCTTTACTTTATCCCACTTTTTTGCTTTCCAAGAAAATTAGATCATTAAAAAACGGCGTTTAAAACTTAACTTTCCAGTCACTTCTATTGTTTATTTGGATTTGCAACTAATGGAAATGGAACTTTGTTCAGATGATACTTCATCTCATGATGATCCAAGGAAGGAGTAGGGTAGGTAAGACCAAACGTAGCCGAATGATAAAGAAAAGAATTCTTGAGTGGATCAGGAATACCGTTTTTTATTCGGTATGTATAAAAGACCCTCCTATGGTATACTATTTAATTCTCGAGGATGAATGGATTTGTCAGATATTGTTATTAATGATATTAATCTGATTCAATATCATCGAGAGGTAATTCACCCATTGAAATTACAGGCGAAAGATTTACCATCTCTAGGGGATTAAATCCCGAGTTATTGTGAAGTAAAAAAAGGATGAGATTATGGAAGTCAATATTCTTGCATTTATTGCTACTGCATTGTTCGTTCTAGTTCCTACTGCCTTTCTACTTATCATTTATGTAAAAACGGTTAGTGAAAATAATAATAAGTGAAGAAATAAAAAGGATTCTCATTTCGTAGTTTAAATGAAATGGGCGGAGTAGACTCGGCAGTATTCTCTATGATCCGATAGTATGGTAGAAAGAAAGATTCATATATCTCTTTCTACCATACTATATATTAGTCTTATTGTAGTGTATAACGCTGTACAGTATAGTATATAAAGTTAGACTCTCTAACAAAAGCTTAATATAGATCAATTTCTAATATTTTTTCATATATGTAGATATCCATTCTATATATGGGATGGACATAGCACCCAATTCTAGTTATTTGCTACATCTATTTATTCCGATCAATTTGAAAT